TTAATTCTTTCGAGTTTATTTTTTTGTTCCTATTCTCCTTTCTCATAAAAAGGTACTTTAAGTAAAGGATTACTTCGTTCTTGATAGTTATTTACTTAATCGGTGGATAGGAAAATACTCTGGATCGGAATCGTGGGGAGTACTCCTTCATCATTTCTACCAACATAAAGCCCCAATTAGAATCCCTTTTATGCTATGCAGTATGAACAGAAAAACCCTGTTGAATAACTTACATAATCTCTATTACGAATCCTTTGTGTACCTTGGTGTTCCTAACTATCCACCCTTTTTGTGGTCAAAAGGACCCCCCGCTCATTAGGGTAATACATGTCTGTTAATAGCTAGTAAAATCCCTAGATAGTTGCTCCTTTTGAACCCGCTTCAAGTCATGATGACTAATCACTCAATCTTGGGGTAAATAGTATATAATGCTTATGTTTACTTTCACTTAACATTTGTACATAGGAAATGAGACTGAATCTTTTTACTGCAAAGTAAGAAACTGTTTTTTTCACTCATATAACTATCTGGTTTAGTTCATCAACCCGAATGATGAATAAAAAATAAAAAGTTATATTCAACTCATGAAATTTCCTTCCTAGAAAGAAAAGACATAGAGGAAATTTTATGTCTTAACGAATCACACGTAGAGATATTGATAACACACATAGAGTTAATGGTATTTCATAACTAATTGATTGAGCAGCAGCCCGTAAACCACCTAAAAAGGAATATTTATTATTTGATCCATAACCTGACATAAGAAGGCCCACGGGAGCAATACTTGAAATGGCAATCCATAAAAAAACACCAATACTTAAATCGGCTAGAACAAGGCGATATCCAAAAGGAATTACTAAAGAACTTAGTAGAATTGATGTGACTGCTATGGATGGTCCGATACTGAATAAACGAGTATCTCCTCTTGATGGAAGAAGATTCTCTTTGAAAAGTAATTTTGTACCATCTGCTAAAGCTTGAAGAATTCCCAAAGGCCCGGCGTATTCAGGGCCAATACGTTGTTGTATCCCCGCAGATATTTCTCTTTCTAACCAAACAATTACTAGTACACCTATTGTGATTCCTAATACAGGAGTAAAAATAGGGACAAGCATCCATATGATCTCATATACCTCTTTTAAGGATTCCAATCTAAAAAAAGAATTGATAGCTTGTACTTCTGTTGTATCTATTATCATTTTAACGATCAACTTCTCCCATAATGATATCTATGCTACCTAGTATTGTCATAATATCAGCCAATTTCATTCTTTTAACTAATTGAGGAAGGATTTGCAAGTTGATAAAACCCGGTGGTCGGATTTTCCATCTCCAAGGAAAAACACCCTTATCTCCTATCAGAAAAATTCCTAATTCTCCTTTTGGGGCTTCGACTCTCACATAAAGTTCTTGTTTTGACAATTCAAAAGTAGGAGAAGGTTTTTTACTGATAAATCGATAGTCAAAATCATTCCATTCGGGATCCCATACTTTATCAAAGCGCCGGATTTCTAAATTCTCATAGGGCCCCCCCGGAATTCCTTCTAAAGCCTGTTGAATAATTTTTATTGATTCTGTCATTTCACCGATTCGTACTAAATAACGAGCTAATGAATCCCCTTCCTTTTGCCATTGAACTCCCCAATCAAATTCATCGTAAGACTCATAATGATCAACCTTTCGAAGATCCCATTGTATTCCGGAAGCTCGTAGCATTGGTCCCGATAAACCCCAATTAATTGCCTCCTCTCCGCCAATAATGCCTACTCCCTCAACTCGCTCTAAAAAAATCGGATTCCGTGTAATAAGCCTTTGATATTCAGTAACTCTTGTTAAAAAATAATCACAAAAATCCAAACATTTATCTACCCAGCCATAAGGTAAATCAGCAGCGACTCCTCCAATACGAAAATAATTATGCATCATTCGCATACCGGTAGCAGCTTCGAATAGGTCATATATCAATTCTCTTTCTCGAAAAATATAGAAGAAGGGGGTCTGTGCGCCAATATCTGCCATAAAAGGGCCAAGCCATAACAAATGCGAAGCTATACGACTTAACTCTAACATAATTACTCTGATATAGCTGGCCCTTTTAGGCACTTGAATATTGCCTAACTGCTCCGGTGCATTTACAGTTATTGCTTCAGTGAACATAGTAGCTAAATAATCCCAACGTGTTACATAAGGTAAATATTGTATAATTGTTCGGTTTTCCGCAATTTTTTCCATTCCTCTATGTAAATAACCCAATATCGGTTCACAGTCAATAACATCTTCACCATCTAGAGTAACAATGAGTCGAAGAACACCGTGCATTGATGGGTGCTGAGGGCCCATATTGACTATCATAAGGTCATTTCGTGTAGCTGGTGCAGTCATAGGTTTTTTCCCGATTCATTCTTCCATGAATTGCTGAAAGTGAAAAGAGGTTCATCAAAATTTAAGCGAAAATTCAAAACGACTCTTCAAATTAATGATTTTTTGTTTCTCGAATCTCCAACTGTACGATTAATTCTTTATAACGTACTCTATTTTTTTTTGACAAATAGGCGAGCAGCCGTTGACGTTTTCCTAGAATTTTACGCAGACCTCTCTGAGATAAATAGTCTTTTTTGTGCACTTCCAAATGTGAAGTAAGTCTCCGTATCCTATTGGTGAAACTCACTACTTGAAATTCAACAGACCCCTTGTTGTCTTCGTTTTCCTCTTTCAAAATAATTGCACTAAATGGATTTTTTATCATAAAAAAAGCTCCTTCTACCCTTTAATTTACATATAAAATATTTTATTTGATCAGTAATAATAATATTAGTCATTTTAATGTAGTAATTAGTATACACAAGAATTTTAATTTTAGTTGGACAGGGATAAAAAAGTAGATGGTACGTTTTTACACTTACAACGTCAAATAATTTAGACCTAAAATTCGGAATATTCCATATATTCGTTTATTTTATAGATTTTATCCAAACAAATTGATACGTCATTGACTTAGTATTAAATAAAAAATATCTAATATTAGACTAGGACGTAAGACAGGGCATATGTGCATCTGTTTGCTTTTCTATATGGTACAGAATATATAGGAAAAATGTACCATCAACCAATTTTTAATTGTGGATATATTCTTAACAAACTAAAACGGCTTCCATTATTGGTATTAAACCAATATCTATTCATACAAGCTAAGTCTTCTAATCGATAATTAGGCCAAAGAAATAACTTTAATTTAATTAATTCATTTTTATCTCTATCAAGATGCTTTTTTTGATCCAAAAAAGGATTCCTGTTTTTTATGTTCTTTTTGTTACAAAATACTCGATTTTTATCCACACTATTTATATTCTTTGAGTTGAAAGAAATTAGAATTCTCAATTCTCTACGACGTCTAGATGATAAAATCTTTTCAGGAACGATAAAATCATAATGTTTTTTGTCTCTCTTTCGAATTATTATTTGATATCTTGGGATAGATTCATCCAATTTATTTTTATTGATATATCTTTGTTCTCGATATCTTTGAGGAGTTTGGTACTTACTTTTATGAACCAACGATATACCTACGGTTTGATATATAATAAAGTATCCGTCGTTTTTTACAGACAAACGAATGGGATCGATAAAAAATATCCCCCTTTTATTCAATTCTATAGGAGTCAATTTTTTTCGAATCACCATTATATCCAGATTTATTTCTTTCCTTTGAATAGACGATATAGTAGTATCTCTTGGATTTATCAGTCCAAGCAAATAACAATATATCTTGATATTATTGATCATTCTTTCAGTTAAATTCGGAATTAAACCATCGTCTATTATCCATTGAAAAAGCAAATAGTGTTTCCGTAAGAAAATTATTTCTGGTCTCATCTTATTTCGGATCTTATATTGTTTTTTCATTTTATCTTGGTTTTGTGAATATGATCCAAGGCCTCTTCGGCCCGCGGGTTCTTTTTCTTCTTGATTTCGATTCATTAATTCAGAATATCTTTTTTCATTCGATGGTCTAAAAAAATGGAATTTTTTCTTTTCATTGATGTTTTTCTTTTTATTTAAATTTAAAAGAAGTAATTTGCTTGGTATAATCCATGGTTTTTTTTTGTATACATTATAAAGTGGCACAAATTCTGGGAAGAACGGAAGTTTCAGATTTGTCGATATTGGGTTTAGGATTTCTTCATTCAGTTCCATCCAATCAAAAAAGAGTTTCTTGTCATTGATTGGATTTATTTCTAAATCTTGATGAATCATCAGATAAAAAATATCGTTTTTATCCATTTTCTCAATTTTTTTGTAATTCTTACTTCCAAGCTTAGTATTTATATTACTGCTATAATACATTTTGGTCCAGGCCTCAATATCTATTTTTTGTCTTAGAAAAAAATTGAGAATTGTCCAATCAAAATATTTTCTATCTGGATTTTTTTGCATATACATAATATCGCCCTTTTCTAGATAATGATTGATAGGAATTTCCTCCAGGCTTTCAAATAAATTTTGTTTATAGTTGTTGTAATTAAAAGTAATTTTTTGGTTGTTATTTAATTCTGATGGTGATCCATAAATAATATATGAGGACTTCTTAATTTCATAATTAATAGATTTATATGATAAAAGATTATATATATAGTATTTTGGAAAATTATCTTTTTGGTTTGGTAATGGATATACTTTAAAATCCTTTTGTTTTTTGTGATAAAGTAATCGATCGTTTTCATACGAATTCCATTTTGTTAAATCTTTATTTTGGGTAATACCACCTTCATTTATTGTAGTTCGCCATTTTTGTGGTATTAATTCAAACCATCTAATCTGAGATAAATTGTATTGATAATGACCTCTTAACCAGTTTTTCCATTGATTCGTTTCAGAACTTGAAAGTTTTGTATGTCTTAATTCGGAATGAAATATTCCTTGTGTTACAAAATAATTTTTTATTGCAGTCTTAAGAAAAACGGGAGTTCCATGATACTCAAAAATAGATCTTAACTTATACAAATTAATAACTTGGGTTTGTGATAATTTGTAAAATACATATGCTTGTGATAAAGAGGATAAGTCAAAAAAAAGATGTGAATTCCTCTTACTATTCTTAATATTGTAAAGTTCACTTTTTAGAGTCGAAATAAAGTTAATTTCTTTTTTGTTTTTTTTATTTTTTATTTCTTGGTTTGTTTTATTATTGTAAATGTATTTATCAAAACAAAAATTTCTTGATTCAAGAACTAGTTGTGTAGGAATTCTGGCAATATGAATGATACATAGAAAGATATCAATGTATATTCTTTTAATGAAAATTTTTATAAACAAATCTAATTTATAGATTAATCGATTTCTTCTTTTTTTTATTTTTAATATTTTCCAAATTGGTGATTTTTCTTTTCCATTATAACTATAACTTGTTTTGTTAGGACTACTTCTTTTCTTGGTGTTGCTGTTTTTTTCTTTTGTAAGACTCTTTGTTTTCTTTCTGATTGTGCTTGTTCTATCAGCCAGATTTTTAATTTTTTTTTCTCTCAGTGAATAATTTGTATTATCTGTAGATTTAATTTTTATAAACGAGTCGTGAATTATCTGATTCCTAATTATAGAATCTTTTTTTTGGTTAGTTTCGCCGGATTCATACACCTTTCTCAATATAAATAATCGAGTTGGATGTACTTTTAAGAGTTCTTTTTTTATTTTTTTTATAAACAGAAATAAAACGTTTTTGATAACCACCCTTTTTGGTTCTTTTGAATCTTGTAGAAAATTTTTTGTTCTTTCTTTTAAAACGCCTAGAACTCGAAAATGATTATTTTTAGTTTTTCGAATTTTTTTTTTAAGTTCTTTAAAAATAGGCTTAAAAAAGGAAGTTTTGGGGGGGACAGAACCAAAGGGAAGGGTAGTTTGCGTTCCCCAAGCCGTTAAAAAAGAAAACTTTTGTTGTTCTTTCTTTAGATCTTTATAAGAAGAAAAATAGGGCCTCAATTTGGATCTGTGCCAAGGTTTCAAATAAAAAGGAAATACTATTTTTATCTGAATACCATCTTTAAACCAATTTCTGGGAAGTTCGAGTTCTGATACTTGAACACCATTATAGGTACATATAATATGCTTTTCTCTATTCCACTCATCGAAGTCCTCAGCCCACTCAGGGGGTTGAGATAATAAAATACGCCCAATATTTTTAACTATTATCAATGAAGGTAATAAAATATATTTTCTAAAAATAGATTGAATTATTAAAATTAAACTTCTTGTTGCTTGTGGATATGGAACAAAATCCCAGGCTTCCGCGATTTTTATCCACGTTTTTTCCTTTATTTTGTTCTCTTCTTCTTCCTTTTGTCTTTTTTTTTGTTCCTCCGTATAATCTTTAAATTCTGATCCTTTACCCATCCAATTTCTAAAAAAAAATTTCATCTGTTCAGGGATATTAAAAGAAAAAAGGGGGGATTTTTTTATTCTGTCCAAAAAAAGGGGGGAATGCGCATTTGCTTGAAACAATTTCGAAATAGAAGTTTTACGCCTTTGAACACGCATAGAACCTTTGATGAATTCTCGACGAAAATCTGATTCTTCCGAATAGTCTCTAATAGACACCCAGTTTTTGACACTTGCTTTGCGACTACGTTTAGTAGGCCTATAAATTATTACACGATCCCTTTTTCTTGAACGTATATGATAATCCAACGGTAGGCCTTCATGAGCTGCGCCCGACAGGAATTCCAATTCGGTAATAAGTTTGTATGACCATCTAGGGACTTTTTTACTGATTTCTTTTATTACAAATTTTTGTTTTGTTTTTTGACCATTAGGGCTAGTTAGAATTGTATTCAATAAAAATTTGTAAAATTTGGCTCTTTTTTCTGAACCAATCCTTCCTTGTTCTTTTTCTGAAAATAAAGAGAGGCCCTTCCAATTTAAACTCGATCCCGATTCTCTATCAAATTTACTGATTAAAGTAAATAAATGACGATTTTCCGTTGAAAAAGTTTTTTTATCAAATCGGTCTATTTTCTGTTCAACCTCTTGGTAATCAGTATCAGGAAGAAGGAGACTATGAATCTTATTAATTTCCATTGTCTCTATGAAATTTTCTAACGAAATTTTATTTATGATTGAAGGTGAAATTTTTTTTTTGATTGTTCCCCGATATAACCCATTCAAAATGGGATCATACATTTTAGGCAAGTAATATTTTCTAGTCTTATCATTACACAATCTAGTACTTTTTTCGAGTATATCTAGAGAAAAAAATCCCGTATCTAGAGCCTCAATTCTATTTAAAAACTCGTTGTTTAAGTTGTTATTTTTGTGTTGGTTAGTATAAACCCAATGATTGTACAGTTCATCCGAAGAGAGTTTTTCTAGTGTGGGCAGGGACATCCTTCTTTGTATCATTTCTCCAAAAGTTGACAAGCTAGGCGGATACGTAAAAGAGATTCTTTCTTTTCCATCACTTCGGCATGTATAAAAAAAATATTGTGACATTTCTTTTCTTGCAGTCCTTTC